TCATCATAAATTATTAAAGTATGCCGTTCGCGATACATAAAATACTCAGCCAGGGCTGCTCCCGTATAAGGGGCGAGGTATTGTAATGTAGCAGGTGAATCCGCCATTTCAGCTACTACAATAGTGTATTCCATGGCCCCCTCTTCATGGAAAGTAGTTACTACTTGAGCCACGGAGGATGCTCTTTGACCGATAGCTACATAAACACATATTACATCTTGCCCTTTTTGATTGAGAATTGTATCTGTGGCTACTGCTGTTTTGCCAGTCTGTCTGTCCCCAATAATTAACTCTCGCTGACCGCGCCCTATGGGGATCATCGAATCGATAGCAATAAGCCCTGTTTGAAGGGGTTCATATACGGAACGCCTGGAAATTATACCCGGAGCAGGAGATTCAATTAAGCGAGATTCCGAAGCTACAATTTCGCCTCTCCCATCAATAGGTTTAGCCAGAGCATTTATAACACGACCCAAGTAAGCCTCGCTCACGGGTATCTGAGCAATTCTTCCTGTTGCTTTTACAAAACTTCCCTCTTGTATCATCAACCCATCGCCCATTAATACAATCCCAACATTTTTGGATTCCAAATTCAGAGCAATACCCCTAGTCCCTTCTGCAAATTCGACTAATTCACCTGACATTATTCCACCAAGACCTATAATACGAGCAATCCCATCCCCCACTTGAATTACGCGACCGATATTCTCAATCCCTACTTTCCTATTATATTGTTCAATACGTTCGCGGAGAATTTTATGAATTTCGTCGACTCGAAGGGTTGCCATTAGTGTTTCTTGACTCTTTTTTTCGGAAGCAAGGGGAAAAATAATGCCTAAATTCTAAACGAAAGTAGAAGTTCAAGGTCTAATTAATTTAATTATTTCTTTGATTCTATGGCCCCTAGAATGCCAATATTAGCACGAATCGTACGGAAATGTAACTCGGTATTCAAACAACTATTCAGAGTTCCTAGAGCTCCTTGTACGGCCTGTTGGAAAACCCGTTGTCGGACCTGATTCATCGCCCTTTGTTTTTCAAAATAAAGGATTTCATTTTTAGACTTTTCTAATTGTTCCAAACTAATAGAAGTAGCATTAATCAAATTTGCTTTTTCTCGTTCTATCTCAGAGTATCCATTCATTCGATACTCATCCGCTTCTAGTTCGACTTTCTGTAATCGAACCCGAGCTTTTTCGAGCTGCTCAATGGTCCCTCTACGCAATTCTTCCGAATTTCGAATAGTACTCAAGATTCTCTGTTTTCGATTATCTAATAAATCTTTTAATGAAAGTAGATTATCTTGCTATTAAGTTTACAATTTTTATGATCTCTTCCCGAACCAAACATGAATCTTTCGATTCATTTGGCTCTCACGCTCCTTTTTTTTCTTTTTTTGCTATGGCTATTTCCATATCTTTTTTTTTATGTAATGAGCCTATCCTCTATCTTCTCTTTTCTGTTTATATTTCAATATACCGAAACCCATATTAAGAATATAAGACTAGATAAATATTAAGAGGACTCTTCCGCCTAGATAAAAATCTATCATGGTCAGCAAAGTTGTTTCTTTATTTGTATTTGCCCTTTAGTTAATAATTTCAATTTCATTAAGAAAAACTAACTAAATAAATGGAAAATGAAAATTGATAGAATTCTTTTTTTTTTCTTCAAATCCAAAAAATTTCTCTTTTTTTTATTTTATACATAGGTCGTCGATTCGGCATTGGATAAAAAAGGGCAGGGTGCCCTTCTAGTAAATAGTTCAAACCATTTTATCGATATGAGTGTTTTATATCAGATAAATTCTACATTAGCTATTTCCCGTTTAAAGCATTTCGGTACTAATACTAATATAGTTGTAGAAAGAGTACCCCTTTTTGCCTGGACTTCAAGCAGTTTAGCTTTAACCGTGTTAATGGTCTCACATTATTGGTCTATAGAGAATCAAAGTTGATTTACCAATGAGTCGCGAAATGCTATGGTTCTTCCATATGATTTCTGAATTTATTCAGAAGTAATTCGTCGAGATCGTGCACCTTTTTCTTATTTATCCAAAAAATACTAAAAAATATTTTAAAGTGCAGCCGGATAGATCCAATCTATTCTTGAAATAGACAACTCGCACACACTCCCTTTCCAAAAAAAATCAATACACCAACCACTACAGTTAGATTTATTAGATTTGTTGCTAAAATATCGGTATTAAGCCCGAAACTCCCAGCGGATGGCCAGTGAGCTAAAAAAACGAAAGAATGGGTTACATTTTTCATATGCTCTCCTCTTATAGATAGGACGAACAAAGAGCAAAGTTTTTCGATCACTTACTTCGCTCGCCCTTTTTTGATCGGTTTTTTTAATGTAATTTTTTTTAATGCAAATAGATTCAATCTAATAATTTCTTTTAGATTAAGTCTTAGGTCTCGTTTGACCTGTGAAAGACTCCTTTGTTGAAATGTTCCAAAAATTCCTAAAATAAAAGGAAAAAGACTTTCCACTGTCCTAAACTAAGGACGGGAAGGAAGAAGGCGAGCATATCCTCTAAATTGATCATCCTCAAATCAGCCCTTCCTGGGGTGGGGTATTGTCTGTCCCGATAAATAGGTAATTCCAGGAGTAATAAATAGGAGTAAAGTATTGATATAATTGGAATTGCAGAAGCAAATACCAATTTACTAAAAAAAGAAAAAAGTATCTAATCTAAAGGACTCATTTTCTTTTTTAGGATTAAACAAAAGGGTTCGCAAATAAAAGCGCTAGTGCCACAACTAGTCCATAAATTGTTAAAGCTTCCATAAAAGCTAGACTAAGCAATAAAGTACCTCGTATTTTACCTTCTGCTTCTGGCTGTCTCGCAATACCTTCTACAGCTTGTCCTGCAGCAGTACCTTGACCAACTCCAGGCCCAATAGAAGCAAGCCCTACGGCCAATCCAGCAGCAATAACGGAAGCAGCAGCAATTAGTGGATTCATGGTGAGTTCCTCGTGTCAAAAAAAAAAGAAATGGTTAAGGATACAATCAACCAAGAAATTCTTACTTCTAAGCTCTATTGGGGAGAAGTAACTAAAAAGTACAAATTGAAATGATAATCTGAATTGTCCGAACTACTTCGAGATCTCATTTTTAGTTTCTAATCATTAGAGGTTTGTGTAAATCCATATGATTCTCATTATTCTATTTCTCTTTCTTTCCAACCAACCACTCTTTCATTCCATTCTTCTTTCTTTACTCTTCGATATCCTTGAGTTCCTATTTTTTCCCCTATCATCTAATCCATAATAAAAGACGAAATAGAGGAAGAACCCCTATTGAAATCGACCTAATCCAAATCCAATAGGAATTAAATCAAGATATACAATTGATAACAATATGCTGCATAGAACTGGATATGGAATCCAATTCCATATAGAGGGAATTCGATATATCGGATTAGATAATGAATCTAACTTAGGAATATATAATATCCCATATACATTTGTTTCTTCTATTTTGCGTATTTTCTCATTTTCTATTGATGAATCGGATTCTAAAATCATTCCTTAAAAACCCGCACAAAAGATGACTGGACTTATAGACATTAAGGATATAGATCTAGCCTGACTCCGCCCCCCTTAATGCATATATACTTTGACAATTCCGTAATATAGTCTATTCTCTCTCCTACAACTCTAGGTTGTATATTCATACGCATTTCTAACTATTTAGTTTTCCAACCAAGCGGATTATCTGGAACCATGCATGAATTGAGCTAAGCTAAAAAAAAAGACTATTTTGAAAACTAGTCAATTCAATGATGACCTTCCATGGATTCACCTATATAGGCTGCGGCTAACGTTGCAAAAATAAGAGCTTGAATACCGCTTGTAAATAATCCAAGAAACATGACCGGTATAGGGACTACTAAGGGGACTAAAGAAACAAGAACAACAACGACTAATTCATCCGCCAATATATTCCCGAAAAGTCGAAAACTAAGCGATAATGGTTTTGTGAAATCTTCTAGGATGTTAATTGGTAAAAGAATTGGAGTTGGTTTAATATATTTCTCGAAATAACTCAATCCTTTTTTGCTAAGACCCGCATAAAAATATGCCGCTGATGTGAGTAAAGCTAAAGCAACAGTAGTATTTATATCATTCGTGGGTGCTGCTAATTCCCCATGGGGTAACTGTATAATTTTCCAAGGTAAAAGAGCACCCGACCAATTCGAAACAAAAATAAAAAGGAACATAGTTCCAATAAAGGGAACCCAGGGACCATATTCTTCTCCAATCTGAGTTTTGCTCAAGTCTCGAATAAACTCAAGCACATATTCGAAGAAATTCTGACCGTCGGTCGGGATGGTTTGTGGATTCCGAACAGCTATGATAACTGAACCTAGCAAGATAGTAATTACGACCCAAGAAGTGATGAGTACTTGGGCATGAATTTGGAAACCTCCTATTTGCCAATAGAAGTGTTGGCCTACTTCTACACCCGATATATCATAAAACCCCTTGAGTGTTTTAACGGAACATGGTATAATATTCATATTGTCCTCTGATAAAAATTGAACTTCAAAAAAGGAATTCTTTTGATTCAACCATCTCTTTCTCAACTCAGCAACTTGAAGTATTAATCTTATATTTAGGATACCAAGAAATCACATCAGATGATAATATATATCAATACCCTCTAATATATATCAATATTCCCCTTCTTTTATCTATGCAAAACAAAAAAGAATAGTAAGTGATCCCATAAATCTACGCAGTTACCCAAGAATGAACTATTCTTCTTAATCAACGATTTCTTATATAGAGAGAACGGCCCTCACAAATTGCAAATACTAATTTGTTAAGAATCAATCGAATTGAAGTCATAGTGTCATCGTTGGCTGGAATCGATATATTTGCGAGATCTGGGTCACAATTTGTATCGACTAAAGAAATAGTAGGAATCCCCAAAATGGCACATTCCTGAAGAGCTATATACTCTTTTTGCTGATCAAGGACGATCACAATGTCCGGCAACCTCGTCATATATTTGATCCCGCCGAGATATCTTTGCAAGGTAGATAATTTTCTCTTCAAGATTGCCACATCTCTTTTTGGGAGATGGTGGAATTTTCCCATCTTTTCTTCTGCTCTTAAGTCTCTAAATTGAGAAAGTCTAGTTTTCGTAATCGACCAATTCGTTAACATACCACTGAACCACTTTTTATTAACATAATGACAACGAGCCCTTATTGCAGCTGATGCTACTAAATCCGCTGCTCTTTTTTTGGTACCAACAATTAAAAAGCTTTTTCCCTGACTTGCTGCATCAAAAACTAAATCACAAGCTTCTGATAAAAAACGAGCCGTTCTAGCGAGATTTGTAATATGAGTACCTTTACGCTTTGCCGAGATGTAAGGGGCCATTTTAGGATTCCATTTCTTAATACCATGACCAAAATGAACTCCCGCTTCTATCATCTCTTTCAAATTGATGTTCCAATATCTTCTTGTCATTTTTTCCACACTTCCTTTTGATTTTTTCTTTTTTTTTTCATCCTACCATTCCATTACGGAATTTATTTCTTTTTTTTTTGAAAATTAAGAAAGAGCCGAAATAGCTTGAAATAAATAATAATTGTTCCGATGTAACCTTCCACTGAGAATTGGCTATTGATACATGGTATAAACGTAACCTTAATGAATTAACTGACTTCTTTTACTTATTAAAATAAAATAAAAATCTAAAATCTGACCTGTTAGTGTTCTAAGGTCAAAAGTCTAGTTTAAATAAAAAAATCTGCTTTATGTATCCTTAAATCGTATAAATGGGGGTTCTGATGTCTCATAGAAATTGTTTGTTACATCAGAATCAGAAGAAACTAATTCTGTATGGAGAAACAAAATATCTCTCATTTCCGACGCGAATAGATTTTTTTTTTGAATTTCGAAATAAAGGTTCTTGTCTTGTGGGGAATGATGCACAAATTTTTGGAATCCGGTACCAACAGGTATAATCCCCCCCAGAACTACGTTTTCTTTCAGGCCTTTCAACCAATCAATACGACCTCGTAGGGCAGCTTTTGCTAAAACTCGAGCAGTTTCTTGAAAACTTGCTTCAGATATGAAACTTTGGGTATTCAGGGAAGCCCTTGTTATTCCCAATAAGATTGCCCGATAATAGACCGATTCATCCAAAGCTCGTCCTGCTCGTTCTGCTCGTAATAGTCCGATTAATTCCCCAGGTGAAAAAACATTAGACATTCCATCTTCGGAAACCCGCACTTTTGATGTTACTTGGCGTATAATAATCTCTATATGTCTATTATGGATCTGTACCCCTTGGGATCGATAAACCTTTTGGATCTTATTAACCAAAGAGATACGACTTTGGGCTATGGTTAGCTCAGCTCCAATCAAGAATCCCCAGGGGACCCCAAGAATTCTTGGTATACGCTCATTCCAATCCTCAATTCTCCTTTCGAGATTCGGCGATAGTGAATCAATTGAACGCGCTTCAAAGATTTGTTCTACTTTTGGAAGACCTTGCGTTATGTCACTAGATCTCGATTTTTCATATATAAACGTAACTAACCTATCTCCTTTGTAAAGGATTTCTCCATAATGACCATGAACAGTTGCTCCTGTAGTGGCCAAATAAGGCTTAGCTGCTCTTATAACAAAGGAATCAATATTAACAATGAAAATTTGACCAGATTTTTTTATGTGCGATTTAAATAGACATACATTTTCGCAAATAAATTGTCCAAGGTGAATTATTGCCGATGTCTCCTCCCAAGAATCATGATGGAGAAAGTGCCAATTCAAATGGAATGGATCCAACATGATGTTACTATCGAAATTCGAAATCCTTTGATTTTCATCTATTAAAGAGTATTTAAGCCCTTGAAGTACTTGGAGGGTTTGTTTCAAATTGTCAAGGAACAAATATTTTTTTAACAGGATCTGATTATGCGTTAGTAAATAGTAAGATGAAGAAAAATTCGATATACTAGGTACAATAGCGGCTAAGGGCCCAAAAATATCTCGAATAGGAATTCTAGGATTCGATTCTTTTACCGCATTGGGATATTTCGAATTCTTGAATAAACCAATTCGAGAACAGTTGGATGCCGACAAAATCATCAAAGATTGGTATTCTTTATTTCGATTCAACAAGGTGCCAATAGCTTCTTGATGTTGGCTAAGTGATTGAATCTTCGCCTTGGAATAAAAGGAATTGGTGCGATCTAACCTATTATTGGGAATCGGTCCTGCACTTGTCCTATCATACCTTCTTCGTGTATACGAAATAGTGGACTTGACTAACTCAATTCTTAGGAAATCGCGAATCAGATCATTTGCTCTTACCTCAACAAGGGAAGCACGAGCCTCCTCTTTTTCTTCTTGTTCCCAATTCACTACTAAGCAAGTTCGAACAAATTGACTATTCGTATGATAAATTCTTTGAGTTAACTTGCTATTTTCATGAGAAATAAAATTGACAAGTCGAAGTTGGAAATTATCCTCTTCTTGCAAGAGATCTTGCGGGAAAAGTGTTGCTAAATTTCTCCCTTCGTCCATTTCATATGCGACTGCAGGTCGAACCGAAACAAAATACTTTTCCTTGCTCTTGAGAATTTTTTTCCGTTGAACATAGACCCAATTTTTCCTTTTTTTTGATTCCTTAGAATCTTTCTTTTCTCTTTCTGGTGGTATCAAACTACCACCTAATATCTTATCCGCCTCTTCAGGAAAATGCATATCTCCGGAAAAGATTTTGAGTTCCGTATGGCTTTTTTTTCTCTTCACTCGGACCAATCCACCTAGTCGACTTCTTGTATTTTTTGTGAGTTGTGTATCCACTCCAATGATACTATTATCAAGTACCTTTAGGGATGAGGATCTCGGCAAGATATGCAGTTCTTGAAGAATGAAAAAAAACCGATCTAGTTCTTTTTGGTATTTTAGACTAAATTCTTTTGTTCCTCGATGCTCAATCAAACCCTCTTTTTTTAAGATGGAATCTTCCTCTGGGCTCCCGTATTCGTCCTCTGAGTCTTCTTCTGAGTCTTCCTCTAAAGTCCCATATTCGTCCTCTGAGCCTTCCTCCGGGCTCCCATATTCGTCCTCTGAGTCTTCCTCTAGAGTTCCATATTCGTCCTCTCGGGTTCTATATTCGTTCTCTGGGCTCCCATATTCGTCTTCTGAGTCTTTCTCTCCAGTCCTATATTCATCCTCTAGGATCCCATATTCGTCTTCTAGGGCTTCATATTCGTCCTCTAGGATCCCATATTCATCTTCTAGGGTTTCATATTCGTCCTCTCGAGTCCTATATTCGTCTTCTAGGGTTTCATATTCTTCCTCTCGGGTCCTATATTCGTTCTCTGGGCTCCCATATTCGTCCTCTGAGTCTTCCTCTCGAGTCCTATATTCGTCCTCTAGGGTCCTATATCTAAATTTAACAATTCCTGAACCCTTTTTATCTTTTCTGTATCGTGGATCGTCAAAATAAGCAAAAATAGTATTTCTACGTAAAACACCCATAAAGGGTATTTCAATCGAAATCCCCAAACAGGATATTAGTTCTTTCTCTTGTTCTTGATGATATTGTAATGGAATGACGAACCCATTTCTTCGCTTTTTCGCCAACAAATCCGAATTATCTTGAAGAATAGAAGGATAGACAAAATTCCAATGGCCATTGGACATGATTCGATCCGGCGTTGAATAATCAAGAATTTCCCTATCTTTTTTACCAAAAGTATCCAACAGTCTATGTCTTACTTGATCATTAGCCATTGAGAGGTCAAAGAGATATCTTCCGTCAACAGAAAAAGAATAAGTATTCATTTGATCTTGATCCTTGTGGAGCGAAAAAGACGCTATACTGGATCTGCACATACTTACTGACAATATCCATAAATGGCTTGTTTTTGGTAATCGACGAAGATTACCATATTGATATTCGGGCGCATGGTAAACATCAGTACTCCAGTGCATTTCCCCGTCTGATTCGGAATAAATATGCTTTTGTACTTTTTCTTTAAAATGCAAAGTGGACGTTCCGGCACGAATCTCCGCAATTACTTGTTCGGATTCTACATACTGATCATTTTGCACTAGAATCAAGCTTTTTGAGGGAATATTCACACTATATAGAATATCCTGACTCTGAATAGTTACATGCAAGTCTATATAACATAGAAAAGCAGGCTGCCCATGACGGGTACGTGTGGGGTGAACCAAATCTTCATTGAATTGGATTTTTCCATTCGAAGGGGATCGTACAAGGTCGGCAGTACCCCCTGTGAATACTCCGCCAGTATGAAAAGTTCTTAATGTTAGTTGAGTCCCTGGCTCCCCAATTGATTGACCTGCAATAATACCTACGGCTTCCCCCAATTCGACCAGATCGCCATGAGTGGGACTCCGACCATAACATAATTGACAGATCCAAGATGTGCTCCGGCAAGTAAAGGGGGTTCTAATATATATTGGTTGTGCTCGAAATGGTTGTGCTCGAAAGGCAGTTATGAATCGATTGACTAATCCAATTCCAATATCTTGATTTCGAGCGGCAATGCATCGTGAACCAATATATATATCGTCTGCTAATACACGACCAATTAGTGTTTGGACAAAAAGTTTTTCCGTCATCCCATTTTGAGGACTCAAAGAAATACCTTGGATAGTACCACAATCTCTTCTACGCACAATAATATGTTGAACTACTTCAACAAGTCTACGTGTAAGATATCCAGCATCCGCTGTTCGTACAGCAGTATCTACAACCCCTTTGCGGGCTCCGTAGCAGGAAATTATATATTCTGTCAAAGAAAGTCCCTCGCGTAAATTGCTTTGAATAGGTAAATCAATCATTTGTCCTTGAGGATCCGCCATTAATCCTCTCATACCTACTAATTGGTGTACCTGAGATGCATTTCCTCTGGCTCCTGAAAAAGACATTAGATAGACTGGATTAGAAGGATCCGTTATCCGAAAATTCGAATTCATTTCTTGTTTCAAATATTCACTTGTAGCATACCATATCTCAACGGATTGGCGTAATTTTTCTACCGCGTGTACAGCCCCATAATAATAGTGTTTCTCCAAAAGAAAACTCTGTTGTTCCGCGTCTTGCACTAACCATCCCTTAGATGGTATTGTTAAAAGATCCTCGATTCCTAATGAAATCGATGTAGTAGTGGCTTGATGAAAGCCCAGAGTCTTTATTTGATCCAGTATATGGGATGTATATCCCATTCCGAAATGATCTATTAATCTGCTAATAAGTCGTTTCATAGCAGTTCCGTCTATCTCTTTATTATGAAAGACCAGATTGGCCCGTTCCGCCATACATAAGTACCCCCTTTTTCGGCTGAGTAGGATTCGACAATTGCTGAGTAGGATTCGACAATGGGCCTGAGTCAGTGATTCGAAAATTTAATTAACTTCCTTTCCTTAATCTCAATCTGGATTCGCGCGGCAAAAATGATGATACTAGCGAAATCGGAATGCCCCCCGAAAGGGAGGGGCATCGCCGAATCTAACTTCCTTGTTTAGATAGTGTATGAATAGGCCTGACTAAATCCTTGTATGGCTTCCTCTATTTCTCTATAAAAAGAAATATGACCAAGAGTGCTTCGAATGTATATAGAACGGATTTCTTTTTTTCTATTTCCCACTATTAGATAGTGGGCATAAATCTCATGATAAGTCCCCAAAGATTCATATTGAACTTCAATCGGAACTTCTCTTGACCCAATGACGCGTTGATCTAGTTTCCATCGGAGCCACAAGGGACTGTCTAAACTGATTCGTTTCTGTCTATAAGCTCCCAGTGCATCATAGGAATTAGAAAAATGGGGTTCTTTATCTTTTGTATACTTATAATTATTATTATTGTAATTTACTTTTTGATTTGGATAGTTTGCGCAACTATTATATCTATTTGCACAAATACCCCGACGGTTTCCAATCGTTAATACATAAAGTCCGATAAGCATGTCTTGGGTCGGTACGCAAATAGGATCCCCAATAGCGGGAGATAGGAGATTCATATGAGAAAACATAAGTAAACGGGCTTCCGCCTGAGCTTCCAAGGATAAAGGTAGATGAACAGCCATTTGATCCCCATCAAAGTCCGCATTGAAACCCTTACACACTAATGGGTGTAAACAAATAGTACGCCCCTCCACTAAAGTAGGTTGGAAGGCCTGTATGCCTAATCTATGCAGGGTAGGTGCTCTATTCAACAGTACAGGATGTCCCCGCATAACTTCTTGAAGTATTTCCCATACAATGGGTTCCTTTTCCCAAATTTTCCTTTTAGCAATCCTGACATTAGAAGTAGCGCGTTTCGTGATTAAATCGCGAATTACAAATAGCTGAAAAAGCTTTATTGCTATCTCTAGAGGTAATCCACATTGATGTAATGAAAGCGAAGGACCCACAACAATGACAGAACGCCCCGAGTAATCGACCCGTTTTCCAAGCAGAGTCTCGCGAAACCTTCCCTCTTTACCTTCAATTACATCTGAAAGTGATTTGTATACTTTATTGTGACCATCCCTCGTTGGTTGCCCGCGGGACCCACTATCAAGAAGTGTATCCACGGCTTCTTGTACCAATTTTTCCTGGCACATTACTAAATCTGCTGGCGCTAATTCACTTCTTTTTAATAGATAGGCAAGGTTGTTGTTCCGACGAATAACTCTCTTATAAAGTTCATTAATATCCGAAGTCACTACTTTATCCCCAGACCTATAAACAATGGGTCTCAATTCGGGAGGAAGAACTGGTAATAAGCACAAAACCATCCATTCTGGTTCTACATTTGTTTGAATAAAATGTTTCGCCAATTGCATGCGTCTAATCAAAAAAACTTTTCTTATTCGTCTTTTTCTATCTTCCCATTCATCTCCACTATACCCCTCGTCTTCTAATTCCTTCCATTCGACCAAGGAATTCTCTATAATAATTCGCAAATCCAAATCTGCTAATTGTTCTCTAATAGCACCTGCTCCTGTCGCAATTTCCCGATTTCGAAATGTTGCAAAGCCTGGGGTAGAAAAAAAGGGAGAAATGCTGTGGTTACAGGATGCAATTTCATCTTCGAATAAACCTCGTAATCGTAAGAAAGTAGGTTTTTTAGCGCTGGGCCTAGCAAAAGAGAAATCGCCGTATACTAGGCCCTCCAATTTCTTAAGGGGTTTATCTAAAAGGTTCGCGATATAACTAGGAAGACCTTTCAAATACCACACATGAGTCGCGGGACATGCGAGTTTGATGTATCCCATTTGATATCTTCGTATCCGAGAATCAACAAATTCTACCCCGCATTTTTGGCAAAATCTTTCCTCTTCGTTTTCAGCTCCGCTCGCTCGAGAATTTCCACAAGCACAAATTCCGCTTTTTATGGGTCCAAAGATTCTTTCGCAAAACAATCCATCTTTTTCTGGTTTATCGGTTTTATAATGAAAAGTAGAGGGCCTTGTGACTTCGCCAACGACTTCCCCATTAGGTAGGTTTTTGTTAGCCCAAGCCTTTATTTGTTGAGGGGAAACGAGTCCAATTTGAAGTTGTTGATGTTTATATTGGTCAATCATAAATAAGAAAAGAATTTATATTTATTCCGATCAAACTTCCTCCCTATTAACCTGGAAGTTCTTCTCAGATACAAGGAAATGATTCAGTTCTAGAGCCAAAGATCGTAGTTCTCGAACGAGCACTCGAAAAGATTCTGGAGGATACTCGTGATTAGGTACTCTTTTTCCCCAGATCGTAGCATTAAGTATTTCTTGGCGAGCTATAAGATGATCAGATTTATAAGTAAGTATCTCTTGTAAAATATGAGCAACACCAAATCCTTCTAAAGCCCAAACTTCCATTTCTCCTACTCGTTGTCCCCCTTGCTTGGCTCTTCCTCTAACGGGTTGTTGTGTAACAAGTGAGTAGGGCCCAGTAGAACGTCCATGGATTTTCTCATCAACTTGATGAATTAATTTTAAGATATAGGACTTCCCTATTAGAACAGGTTGTTCGAAGGGGTCTCCTGTTCTTCCATCAAATATTCTGCTTTTTCCCGGGTACTCGGGTTCAAATACCCATGGATTTTTTGTTTGTTTACTGGCTTCATATAATTCTGAAAACACAAGTTTTCTTGAAGCCTCTTGCTCATATCTCTCATCAAAGGGTGCTATTCTATAATGTTTCTTTAGCAGATCCCCGGCTAATCCGAGCGAGCTTTCAAATATTTGTCCCACATTCATTCGTGAGGGTACTCCTAAGGGATTGAAGACCATATCAACAGGTGTTCCATCTTGCAAATAGGGCATATCTTGCCTGGGCAAAATTTTGGAAATGATCCCCTTATTCCCGTGTCTTCCGGCTACTTTATCCCCAACTTTGATTTCGCGTTTCTGTAAAATATATACACGAACCATTATGTCTAGGGGGTCCCTCTGGATCCATTTCACATCGATAACGCGCCCTCTTCCACCTATAGGTAGTTTGAGAGAAGTTTCTTTTGAAGTGGATACCTCAAGGCCAAATATGGCCCGTAATAACCCAGCTTCCGCGATATACGACGATTCGCTCGCTATCTGAGGCGTTAATTTACCTACTAAAATATCGCCAGTTTCTACCCAGGATCCCAACCTAACAACTCCATTTCTGTCCAAATTGCGGAGTAAATGTTCTTCTAGATGTGGTATTTCTTTAGTAATTTTTTCAGCGGAGCCTTGGCTTGTCGTATCCGTCTGAATTTCATATTTTCGGATGTGAAAAGAAGTATAAATATCCTCATATACCAAACGTTCGCTAATTAGTACTGCGTCTTCAAAATTGTAACCTTCCCATGGCATATAAGCTACTAATACGTTTTTTCCTAAAGCAAGTTCCCCACCAACTGTAGCAGCTCCCTCCGCTAAAATTTGTCCTTTTTTAATGGATTTACCCCGCAGAACCCGAGGTTTTTGGTGCATACAAGTATTTTTGTTAGAGCGCCGATGGGTAACTAAAGGAATACTTATAGTCTTCCCACTACTTGATAAAAGGATCTTGTGACTATCAGTAGAAATGATCTTTCCCTCGCGTTCGGCTATAACGGAAACCCTCGAATCTAGAGCTGTTTGGCGTTCCAATCCAGTTCCAACAATGCACTTCTCGGACCGAGAAAGCGGAACTGCTTGGCGCTGCATATTAGAACTCATTAAAGCCCGATTCGCATCATTATGCTCAATAAAAGGAATGAGAGAACCTCCAATAGAAAAATATTGGAAAGGAAAAATACTTCTAACATGAATCTGTTCCCATGCAATAGTCAGGAATTCTTGACGGTATCTAGCTGGAACAACCTGTTCTTCCTGAATACCCTGATTCAAGGACAAAGAATTTCCTGCTGCTATCATATAATATTCATCTCTATTTGGTGATAAATAAACCACCTGTCTCTCTTTTTTTTCTTTTGCTTTCTCAGATATTTCATAAAAGGGACTCTCTATGGACCCCCACCAGTGGTCAATTCTCGCATGAATAGCTAAGGATCCAGTAAGTCCAACATTGATTCCTTCGGACGTGTCAATTGGACAAATACGCCCATAGTGACTCGGATGAATATCTCGGCTCCGAAAACTTGCAGTTCTCCCCGTCAATCCTCCAGGACCCAAACAACTCACTTTTCGCCCATGAACAGTTTGTGTCAATGGATTGGTTTGATCAAAAACTTGAGATAAGGGGTATGTGCCAAAAAAGGTCTCATAAGTAGTTATTAATAAAATCGAAGTTGAAGTTGGAGTTACCAAAGTTTGTGGAGTCGGTTTCGATTGACGTATGAATACTCTACGGATAGTTTTTTGAACCGCATGTTGTAAACGACCAAGAGCCAGTCCGAATTGATCTTGTAACAGATCCGCAACCGAACGAATACGTTTATTTTTCAAGTGATTCATATCGTCATCGTCAAGTATACCCGTTCCAAATTTCATTCCAATCAAATGATCCGTAGCGGCCAATACATCTCGTGGTAACAAGAATGTATTGTTCTGAGGTATATCAAGATTCAGTCTCCGATTCATATTTCGTCGACCAATCCTTCCTAATTCACATTTTTGTTGAAAAAATTTCTTTTGTAATTCCTCACATAAGGACTCCGAAAATACCAGGTCCCCACCTACACAAGCAAATTGTTGATAAAACTCCAAAATAGCTTTTTCTTTTGACTCAATCCTCTTCTTCTCCTTAGCATTCGGGAAAGATAAGAAAATTTCAGGGTAGGAAACATTATCTAGAATTTCTTTTAGATTCGAACCCATAGCTGATGATAGAACTAGAATAGATATCTTTTGTTTTCTACTCACGCGAGCCCATATCCTTTCTTTTTTATCAATTGCTAATTCCGATCTTCCTCCCCAATCTGATATTATAGTCCCAGTGTAGATAGAAATTCCCTTATGGTCTAATTCCGAGCGGTAGTAAATACCAGGACTTAGCAATATTTGATTGATCACAATTCGGTATATTCCATTTATTATAAAGGTTCCTAAGGAATTCATTATAGGAATGTTTCCAATAGAAATGGTTTGCTTTTGCACATCGAAACCAAAAATTAATCTCGCAGATACATATAATTCGGAAGAATAGGTGAGTGATTCATACACAGCATCCCTTTCTTTTATCGAGGGTTCTAGCAATTGATATCCTTTCGCAAATAATTGAAATGCAATTTCGTGATCTGGATCTTTAATTGTTGGAAACTTCTCAAGTTCTTCTGCCAAGCCTTGATTAATGAACCTACAAAATCCCTCGAATTGGATCTGACTAAATCCGGGTATTGTGGACATTCCCTCATTTCCATTCCGGAGCATCTTAATCTTAAGTTTCCTGTTTATCGAAGAAAAATTCCATTATCAGCTCACTCTTCATCAATCCCTATGGATCGATCTAGCAATTATGGAATCCATATTCTGTTTACGGAATCACATGAAATTCTAGGGAACTCCACATACATATTTCATATATGTATTTCATACATATGAATAGAGACAATTTCGACGAAAGTTCGAATTTGCCAGGGGTACAAATCGAATGAAAATGAATTGATAAAACATTCCTAGAAAAAAATTCTGCCACTTACACTTTATGATACTAATCAGATTGGATGGCAAAGATTTCTCATTTTATCTCCTTTCTATGAATGGGATAAAGCCATAATATAATAATTTATAAGCACTAGAAAATTTGACTTTAGTTCGATTTAGAATAGCACGCTTAGTTTAATTTCAAAAAAGAATAAGAATTTGAGGGTTCTTTTTTGTTTCGTAGTAGTAGAATTGCTAGAAAATATAGGATTTCATTGTAGAATCCTAAAATAAAGTAAGTCCTTTTTTTAAGTACATGCCAATCTAGTTATCCACCTCTCCACATATCCCTGCTTTTATCGTAATTTCACTTGGGTGGGCCAAGATGGTCAGGTCATACTCTATATCAGACCAAATTTCTTTTTTTTATTCAAGATATTTAATGCAATGAAAAATTAAAGCACGATTCCCCATAGAGATATGTACATAAGGGGGATCCATGGATAATAATGCTGTTATGGATAATAATGCTGTTCGGACCTGTAGTTTACCTATACACGGATTAGGCATAAATCCATTCTATTTTATTATGCCATTAAAAGGAAGGGGGGAGAGAATACCGATTTAAGAGTCGTTCACTACTGCAATTCAAAAAAAAAATAGAATTCTAGTTAATGGTTCCAATTTGTTCTGAATTTTGCAGCCTGTGACTGGAAATCCACTTTTTCTCTTTTTTCATCTCAATAGAAAGAAAAGGGAAGTTTTCTAGTGTTAGCAATGTTTGTTTTAAGATAGAATCCATCGAGGAGAATAATCGAAACTGGATTCAAAAAAAGCAGGAATAGATTTTTTGAAAAAGATTGGAAAAAAGTAAGTAGAATTAGATTCAAGATAAAAGAAAGGAGGTTTTAGTAAGAAAACCTGGATGAATACTTGCTCTTTTCTCTATTTTAGATCGGATTTTTTGGCGGCATGGCCAAGCGGTAAGGCAGGGGACTGCAAATCCTTTATCCCCAGTTCAAATCTGGGTGCCGCCTGATCAATAAAATACTTAGGCTTATAGTACTGATCGAACTCAACAAATTCGTACCCTGCATAAGTTGGGGCAAGAGAGTAACTAGGCCTGGCGATACTGGATTTTGAGAATCCATAGTTCTATCCTCAAACTAGGGTTTGTTTTGTCGGTAGTGGCCCAAACGGCTACCAATAAGGATGAGGTTGCGTTTCCTTATTCTTTTATTAATTTTAATTGATTCTTAATTGATTCGATTCGAGAATTAAAAATTACAAGGCTAAGATGTCAGAAATCTTGATATCCAAAGGGCCCCTAAGGGGCATTCTTTTTTTTTCAATCTAAGATTGAAGAAGGGACTCCACGAAGGAATATCAAGACTTCCTAATTATCATACATTTTATTTATCATACATCTTATGCTACCTACATACACTAAAGTAAGGGCTACTGATTCTGTCGAGAATCAGATTGAATAGGCTGATCAAAAATCAATTTCGGAGTTGTGGATAAAGTCTCCTCATTCTTTCATAGAATGATAGAAGGGCTGTAGGGTTTAGGTTAAAAATAAACATAGGCAAGGTAGGTATCCAATAAATATTTATCTATCCTAATTTTATGGTATATTCTGACGTCCTTTGCTTATAAAAAAAGGGTAACAAAAGGAAGAAAAAATCTTCCTATTCCCGCGTCTTCTATTCAGGACATCATCCCCGTACTCTTTTTTAAGGAAAAGGGCTATGTATCGTATTTATACTTAATGCTCTCCAATTCTACCAGAAATCCTATAAGAATTTGTTAGGAGTAAATTCCTTGAACTGATTCATCCATAGCGTTAGGGCAGAATCCCTTTTTGACTCTGTACCCTTGATTCCACTATGATTATTGATCAATAGTAGAATAATTCCTTCATAGAAATAGGAGACATAATTTACATGGATATAGTAAGTCTCGCTTGGGCTGCTTTAATGGTAGTCTTTACATTTTCTCTTTCACTAGTAGTATGGGGGAGGAGTGGACTCTAGGGATACTACTAATTGATTGAGTAGTCGAATTGTTGTATCAACTTTTTTCTTTAATTGATCGTTTTGCATTAATCATTTTGCCAAACTTTATTCTTTCTCTCTTTCTTTAGTTTTGTTTCACTCCTGTACCTGTAAGAAACTCTTGTAAGAAAGAGTCGTTCTATTCTACTATATAGAAATAGAAAGAGCGATTACAGCAATTCAAAATTTCTACTAGAAGTGACGAATGGTTAAAAAAGTTCTATACATAAGAAAATTAGACTTTCTTCCACGGAGCTATTCACAACATATCGCACACTTTCCATTTGTTTTATATTCTTTTCTTATTCTTAGAATAATTTTTATGCTCTTTTGAAGCATCTCGCCGCATGTTTAAGCATGAAAGATTCGCTGGTTTTTTCCTTTTACTTTTTTCTTTTCTTTTTACTATAGTCTATTCTCATATTATTTTTCTCTCCCTCCATGGATTCTTTCGTGAAGAATTGTCTTCGATTTTTTTATTTTGACTTGATTGAAATTAAGTGGATGCAGTGAAAAAAGAAATTGAATTAGACTACTATTTCAATCTACTAATCTATTCTATGTAGATTCAAGATAATATAATAGAAAGACTCTAAAGTGTCGTAGAAAAAACTATATGTAGTTCTTTCTACCACACTTTATGATTCCAACCAGATCCTTTCATTTAAGACTTGGATTTTTATTTTATTTAATCCCTTTTTCATTTCTTCAATGATTAATTGGAATTCCAATTAATCATTTTGGCTGACTGTTTTTACATAAATAATAAGTAAAAAGGCAGTAGGAACTAGAATAAACAGTGCAGTAGCAATAAATGCGAGAATATTGACTTCCATAACCTCTTTATTTTTTTCACAATAACTCGGGATGTAATCCCATGGAGAGGAAAAAGGGGTATCCTGTAAATTCAAGGGGAGGACTTGCATTCTGATAATACTGAATCAATTCAATATTATGAATATCGGATCTATCAAATCAATTCATGGTTGAGAGTGGAATAGTATAACATAGGAAGATCCACTTTTTCTTTTCTATATCTATAACCCACGATCTTTCTTATCTTATCCAATTTCCCTTCCTTTTTCTTATAGTTATACATACAATTATGTATGTATGTATTATATGACCGACTTTCTATGGGTCACATAGACATCCAAATAAGCAGTAGAAGTAGAAGTGAGATGGAGAAAAGAGGGCTTAAATAAAAAAAAATCGAATATTTTAATTAATTTAGGAAAAAGGGCGTTTGCTTTGCTTGGTTTTTCTTTTATTTTATTAAGTTACTATCAATATCCACTTTTGGGGTCTAAAGATGAGAACAGATCCATAAAATAAGGAGTCCGCAAATGGAATGAAAATGAGATAGATTCTTTCCAATTAGTCATTGAACATACACAAACAAAGTTGGAACTACAAAATGGAGGGGGCCTGGTTTAATCCAAAAAGTAAAGTACTAATTATATTCAATTAAATTCACTGTCTATGTCTAAGAAAAAACGAATACGATTTATGTATGGATTTCGGTAAAATACCGGTACTCTATTCCATAAGAGTCGAATAGGAAGTTAAGATGAGGATGGTATCATCATAAGGATAGAGTAATATCCTAAATTATACTAATCCAAGTATGATATGTATGTCTTTCCTTATCAACCGGGAGTAGTGAAAAAAAAAAAATTCCTATAGGCCTCCCCTCCCTCTTTAATGAGAAATGCGAAATAAAAAAAGTGAAATAAGGGTGCCCCATAGGTATTTGATCTTCTCTCCTGCCCCCCCTTTTTCATGGAAAAAGGAAAGATGAATTTCTCCATTCATTGAACCCTAGTTCGGGACTGACGGGGCTCGAACCCGCAGCTTCCGCCTTGACAGGGCGGTGCTCTGACCAATTGAACTACAATCCCCGCGGGGTGTATGGCATACCTATTCTTAAATAGAACCATAAGAAGATTCGATTCGCCTGTCGTACTCTAAGAAATAGACGAATCATATACTACATACCCACATATCATATGTGGGTATAGTGAGAGTGACATAACTAGTATGTCGCGATTTTTTATCGCTAAAAATGGATGATAATCCACCTTTCATTTCAATAAGAAAAACTCTTTTGTTTGTAAAAAAGGAATGAGAGAGATATGGATTAGAAAGAAATTTCCCCCTTTCGCTTTATCCTTTATTTCTATGGATCAGACATTTTATTTTATGGAAGAAAAACAAATGGATTTAGTTCATATTCACGAAGCCCTAGATTTTTGGGCCGAGCTGGATTTGAACCAGCGTAGACATATCGTCAACGAATTTACAGTCCGTCCCCATTAACCGCTCGGGCATCGACCCAGGAAGAATTTATTCTAGGGTTTTTTAGAATCTATGATTAACCTCCTTTCATAATACTCCCTACCCCCAGGGGAAGTCGAATCCCCGCTGCCTCCTTGAAAGAGAGATGTCCTGAACCACTAGACGATAGGGGCATCACTTCACTAGACGATAGGGCCATATACAACCGCTCGTCATTATACTATAATGATAGTATGAGCAGTTTTTTGGAATTGTCAATATACTCGAAGAGTATAACTAGATCCAAAGCAAAGAGTCTTTCCTACTTTTCTGTTATGCTTTCATAGGATTTTTTTTAGTTGATGGTTAGGTTAATTCACGGATCATTCCCTACTTTTTAGGGAAATTCATTTAAAGGGTATAGAATAAGAATAGATTAATAAAAGGGATTCTAGATTAGTTCAGTACAGGTAGTGATTTGATTGATCTAACAGGAAAAAGAGTCCAATTTGATTTCTTTTTTGTAATTTCCACCCCGTGCTTCGTTTAGCGTTCAGACCAAAAATGCATGCATCCCACACTAAGCCATAAAATTCAAGAAAAAATAGAGAAATTTTCAAAAACAAAGAAAAAAAAGTGAATAAATAATAAATTTAGTAGAAAAGTACTTTATCGGATTCGAACCGATGACTTACGTCTTACCATGGCATTACTCTACCACCAAATAAAAAGCCCTTTATCGGATTTGAACCGATGACTTATGCCTTACCATGGCATTACTCTACCACTGAGTTAAAAGGGCTTTTTATTCAATTCAAAAATTAGCCACTTTGATTTCTCATTATGAGTCTACTGCATAATGTACATAATATATGTATATATAGAGATATATGTAGAGATTATATATGTATATATCGAGATATAGAAGTTTATTCATGGCGAGGTTCAAAATCTTGAGAGTTCAAAATCTTGAGAAAATCAAGAAAAATAAGAAAATCTTTCATATTCTCTCTTATCACTTGCACAAAGTAGAGGTTTTTTTCTTTTTTTATATAAAAAAATACATATAATAAAATACGTGAAGAGAGAGTTGACACAATAAAAAATTATTATTAGTATCCGATATACTTGAAGAGGGTAAGTTCATAGGTATGTAAACATGATCTCGGACGACTCACCAAACCAAAGCCCAGAAGTTCTATTTTTTAGAAGAGGAGAACAAATATGTATCAATTGTTGAATCGGATACAACAATGGGCAAAAAAAAAAAGGCCAAAGGGGCAATAAGAGCTGCTGTTAAAAAAACGGTAGACTTTGTTTTTTTTTATCTTTAGGCTATTGACTTTTCACGTGCTCAGAACGTTCTGCAGAATTAGGGACTTTTTTCTTCTATTGGCTGATCTTATGATGAGAACTTTCTCCATTTATGTTTTATTTCTTCTAATTCTAATTGGGTAGGGTATAAAGGAATTCGCGCTCTTCATATACCCATATGGTTGGGTATTAATTTTCAGTGATATACTTCTTGTCTGTTTTGGTGAGAAATTGAAACTATTTTTAACAGGCATCTCTTAGAAAAACCTTCGAGTTCAAAACTTTTCAATTTTTCTTAAAAAGTTTTGGACGGATTTGTTGAAGCGATTTTTAACAGGTACCCCTTCCAAGGAAGGGGGGTACTTGAATATTCTCAAGGGATTCTGGTTGGTGCATTTTGAACAAACTATGTTGGAGTTTTAGCAACAATTTGCTTGTAAAAAGTGGGCAGTCGAATTTATACTGCAGAGTATAAAAATTATTCTACTGCCTGCCCAACAAAAAATAATAAACCATACCCTACATACCTAACTCCTCCTGGCTATGGGTTTTCTGTTTCCGAAGATTAGGAAAAAAGGAGGATTCTGGAACCCTAAAGGTTCGATGGTATATGGATATGGAAAATATAAGATTCCCGATCCTAGCGGGAAAAGGAAGGGAACAGATACCCAATATGATTCTTGGGAGGAACATTTGGTAATGGTCTTGGTCCTCTATGCTCTTTTTTATGTGTTCTTAGTTCTATTCATCTTCTTTGATTCTTTTAAACAAGAATCTAATAAACTAGAATTGAGTGGAAAAGAGGAGAAGAAATTGGTAAATGGAGAGGATCGACTAACCAGAGACATTTAGGATCTTCTTTACATCAGGTAAATCCGTCGGGTCCTGTCCGCTTCTCCGTTTAAGTTACGACTCTTTGTTTCTTGCTTCTCTCAAGCCATAGGGAAAGTCTATGATGAATTTTTAAAATGCATCTCACTCTTTCTCTAGGGCTCGGACTTCATGATAAGTGGGGGAAGAAAGAAAACATCTTCCCCAATTTCTTTGTTCAGAATTGAACAAAAAAGAAAAGGAAGAAAGGGATTTATGGGGGCAGTGCTGCTCCCTATATCTCCTAGTGTATATTGTAGGAATAATCAAACTATTCCTTAGAGCAGTCTGGCACACTTACGTCCTCGCAAAACAAATAATGATCATTGTAGTCGTAACCGTAGAATACGAACCTAATCGAAATGCATACATTTGTCTCATACACTATGGGGATGGTGAGAAGAGATATATTTTACATCCCAGAGGGGCTATCTAAACCCTAAAGCTAAAGTAAAGGCCCGCGATCGAAGTACCAACAGCTCACTGTCATGAACCTTCTCCATTTGATTCAATAAGGGGTAATTAGCCTCCTTCTCGAATGGCTACCCTTGACAAAGGGTAGCGTTGGTATCATAATCTACATGTAGCGGGTATAGTTTAGTGGTAAAAGTGTGATTCGTTCTATTAATAACTGAATTTGAAATGATATACTTAAGGCGTCCTTAAGTTTTTTATATTCCGATGAAAACTTTAGTTCTTATAAAGGATTTAATCCTTTTCCTCTCAATAGCATATTGAGGAAGAATATACATTCTCGCGATTTGTACCCAAAAACTAATTGAAATTGCATCCAAAATACAAATTGGATTATGAGTACAGAGTCGCGAAGCATAATTTTGCATTGGATTAAGTATTCCAATTTTTAAAATATGAGTAAAGGATCTATGGATGAAGATACAAAAAAGTTTATTTCCAATCGTAACTAAATCTTCTTTTGTTAAAAAAGGAAATGGAAGCCAAATAGCTAAAAAACGGTAGTTTTGGTTTACTAGAACCATCAGCATATTGTTTCAGCTCGGTGGAAACCTAATTCTTTTCCTCAGGATCTCTTGAATGAAATTAGGGAACGAAGTAAGTAGATTAGATAGATTTAGTAGAATTTCTATCTCCTACTCTATAGGGATCATCTAGAAAGCGGAGAGCTTTGGTTCCATTCAGATAGAAAAGCTGACATAGATGTTAAGTGGTGAGAATATCCATAAAGGAGCCGAATGAAATCAAAATTTCATGTTCGGTTTTGAATTAGAGACGTTAAAACTAATCAACCAACGTCGACTATAACCCCTAGCCTTCCAAGCTAACGATGCGGGTTCGATTCCCGCTACCCGCTCCATTCTGTATAAAAGGACTATTCTATTTGTCTAGACATGGTAGAGTCCTGTATTCAACCTTTTTCGTCCACCAGTTTCCGTCCCTCCAGAGCGGAGTAGAGCAGTTTGGTAGCTCACGAGGCTCATAACCTTGAGGTCACGGGTTCGATTCCCGTCTCCGCACTTAGCAGTCTGTATAAAAGGACTATTCTATTTGTATAGAGTAGAGGGCTGGGCGGTATCCAACCCTTTTTTATTCATTAGTTCCCGGCCCTAAAGGGCCAAATGGAGCAGTTTGCGAAGTCACTTGCCCCTACAAGAAGAACTCTCAAGGCTCCTTCCTACCCTGCAGAAAAGAAAAAAGAAATGAAAGAAAGGCACAGTCTACCTCCCTTCCCTTTAAAAGGAGTTTGCCAGTTGTTTGTCTCGGTGAATCCCCAATTTAGGGAGCCCTGTTGGCGAGTTCGATTCCCGCCTCCGGAGCCCCTTTTTTTGAGTGGGGTGCAAAAGAAGGGTAAGATAGTAAGGGATACGGTACTAGACTAACACCTACTTAATTTAATATAAGTAGTTAAGTAGTCAACTAGACTAAATTTTTTATCATAGTACCTTACTAAATTAAGCTGGCGAGCGGCGGGAATCGAACCCGTATCTTCTCCTTGGCAAGGAGATGTTTTACCATTGAACTACGCTCGCTACGGGATATATTTTATAGGGTATATCCGCCTGGGTCGACCGTCTATGTCTGGGTCGACCGTTTCATTTTCTATTATATTAGAGTTTTCTTTTTTTTAATTGTCTGTCAATCAATATTCTAATGGCAATGGAATTTCATAATAATGAAAGAGAAGAGGTAGCAATTCGGAACGCAAATTGCATTTTAATGCGTCTCACAATTCCAATTTTTTCGAAGAAATGGCCTTTTTATTTATTTTGTATCGGGCTACTAAATACTAAACAAATTTAAGAAATGAGAGAATTCAGAATAGCTACCAGAAAGACTAGTCCAATCCATAATGATGTACCGGAAAATACAACGTTTTTATTATTTGACCAACCATCAGGAGAAGCAAATACAAGGGGTACACTAATTACTAACACTGAGGAAGTCGCA